GATGACACCTTTTTAGTTAGAGATAGTAATAGGGATATTTATTCCATATATTTTGATATTCAAAATCAAATTTTTGAGATTGACAATGATCCTTCTTTACTGAGTGAACTAGAAAGTTCTTTTTTTAGTTATCGTAATTATAGTTATCTGACGAATCGATCTAAGAATAACGATTCCCACTATGATCGTTACATGTATGATACTAAATATAGTTGGAATAATCACATTAATAGTTGCATTGACTCTTATCTTCGTTCTCAAATCTGTATTGAGAGTTCCATTTTAAGTGGTAGTCACAATTACAGTGACAGTTACATTTATAATTACATTTGTGGTGAAGGTGGAAATAGTAATGAAAGGGGCAGCTCCAATATAAGAACTGTCAGGAATACTATTGATTTCAATATAAGAGAAAATTCTACTAATTTCGATTTGACTCAAAAATATAGGCATTTGTGGGTTCAATGCGAAAATTGTTATGGATTAAATTATAAGAAATTTTTTAAGTCAAAAATGAATATTTGTGAACAATGTGGATATCATTTGAAAATGAGTAGTTCAGATCGAATCGAACTTTCGATTGATCCAGGTACTTGGGATCCTATGGATGAAGACATGGTTTCTCTGGATCCTATTGAATTTCATTCGGAAGAAGAACCTTATAAAGATCGTATTGATTCTTATCAAAGAAACACAGGATTAACCGAAGCTGTTCAAACGGGCACAGGTCGACTAAACGGTATTCCCATAGCAATTGGAGTTATGGATTTTCAGTTTATGGGGGGTAGTATGGGATCCGTAGTAGGCGAAAAAATCACCCGTTTGATCGAGTATGCTACCAATAAATTTTTACCTCTTATTCTAGTGTGTGCTTCCGGAGGAGCACGTATGCAAGAAGGAAGTTTGAGCTTGATGCAAATGGCTAAAATATCTGCTGCTTTATATGATTATCAATCAAATAAAAAGTTATTCTATGTATCTATCCTTACATCTCCTACTACTGGTGGGGTGACGGCTAGTTTTGGGATGTTGGGGGATATCATTATTGCCGAACCTAATGCCTACATTGCATTCGCAGGTAAAAGAGTAATCGAACAAACATTGAATAAGACAGTACCTGAAGGTTCACAAGCGGCTGAATATTTATTCCATAAGGGCTTATTTGATCCAATCGTACCACGTAATCCTTTAAAGGGTGTTTTGAATGAGGTATTGACGCTTCACGCTTTTTTTCCTTTGAATTCAAATTCCATTAAGTAGTAAGTAGAGCCTTAAGTTCAATTATTTTATTTTTAGTGAACAAATAGTTAGTTTATCGGAATCAAAGTAAAAATCCGAAGAATGTATTTTTTCTTTGGTGACATAAGATTTAATACAAAATTGTATTGTATAAAGTAAAGAATCATGTGGACAATTCTTTTTTTTTTACCGATATTTTTGATTAGTAATCAGGAAACCTCTATCAACAAGATAAAAAAAAAAAAGAAAATTCTGCCTTATGCGAAATTCAAATTAGGCAAATAAACCAAGTTTTCTTTTTCCTTTTTGCTGTGTATGTATATATAATTCAAATATAGAAAATATAGCTATAGAGTATCGTATCTTTTCTCCCGAGAAATCTCTATTTTGGCTAAGAATCCCTCTTGTTGGATCGAATTCTAATGAGTCTTTCGGGAATTTCTAATTAAATAAAAATGAAATAAAAAATGGGAATTCATTCAAATGATAAGACACGAATGGATTTTATCATACATATATTTTTCTATTTCATGTAGAAAGACGAATAAGTATTATTTATTTCATTATACATTCTTTAATTAGACATTCCTTGCATTTCTTTATTATATATATACTCACTTAGATATACTTAGTATAATTATATACGAATTATAATTATTATAAGATATCTTTATAACAGGTACAAATATTACATCGAGGTACCCATTCTATGACAACTTCCAACTTACCCTCTATTTTTGTGCCTTTAGTAGGCCTAGTATTTCCGGCAATTGCAATGGCTTCTTTATTTCTTTATGTTCAAAAAAACAAGATTGTTTAGATCCGATGGGTCCCAATCTCATCTATTTTTTTTTTTAAGACTTAGATATAGATAACACGCCTATCTATTTAATAGAATATGGTGTAACATATGGCTTCCTCCAAACATAAATGAGGGAGCTGTTGTGTGTAAATCTATGATATGAGTAAATGAGTTATGGCTATATTCAAATAGATCGGAATCGAGGCGGATATCTGAAATGTAAAGTCAATGTATCTATATGGGTGTAGATATCTATGGGAGATCATATAAAGTGAATGTTATTATTTTAGCCCTAACCAATTCGATCAATTACTCTTAAAGAGTTACATCAGAATGGCGCTAGTTGATGAGAGTTACTTCGGAAATAAAAAAAAGGAAAGTAAAATCCATTTGGACTATTTTCTCAATTCTAATAAAATGTAACTGGATCTAGTATGAGTTGGCGATCAGAACATATATGGATAGAGCTTATAGTGGGGTCTCGAAAAATAAGTAATTTCTGCTGGGCCTTTATCCTTTTTTTAGGTTCATTAGGATTCGTATTGGTTGGAACTTCCAGTTATCTCGGTAAGAATTTGATATCTTTAGTTCCGTCTCAGCAAATAAATTTTTTCCCACAGGGGATGGTGATGTCTTTCTACGGGATCGCGGGTCTCTTTATTAGTTCCTATTTGTGGTGCACAATTTCGTGGAATGTGGGTAGTGGCTATGATCGATTCGATAGAAAAGAAGGAATAGTGTGTATTTTTCGTTGGGGATTTCCTGGAAAAAATCGTCGTATCTTCCTACGATTCCGTATGAAAGATATTCAGTCCATCAGAATAGAAGTTAAAGAGGGGATTTTTGCTCGTCGTATCCTTTATATGGAAATCAAAGGACAGGGGGCCATTCCCTTGACGCGTAGTGATGAGAATCTGACTCCGCGAGAAATTGAGCAAAAAGCTGCAGAATTGGCCTTTTTCTTGCGCGTACCAATTGAAGTATTTTGAAATGAACTGGAACTGAAGAAAAAATTCTTTCTCAGTGGCAGGGAAAAAATTCAAGAATTCTCTTTTCTTTCTATAGCATAGCTGCAAGTTTTTTCAAAACGTTCATTCGAGCCAAAGTAGACGTATACGGAACAGCCATAAAACGAAACTTTTTTGTCTTGTTTTTCCACTCAACTTTTTTTCTTGTTTTTCCACTCATTTTTGATCATGACATCACAACATTCTTCATAAATATAAATCTGTCTCCATTTTGACTGTGGGGGTAGCCGGGGGATTTTTTTCGAAATATTTTCTATTTTGATAGAAGGGGAGTTCCTTTGGTTCGAAATCCGAATAATATTCATTGAAGTGGTTCTTTCAGGGATTTTTCGAAAGGGCTTCGAGTTTGATCAATGGAGGTATCTGGAAACAAGACTTTTAAAATTATTTCTTGATTCGAATTCGAAGTGGGCTCTTATTCTATTTCTGTATTCTTTATAGATTCGAGGACTAACCGCTGAATCACAAATAAAAAAGGGAATAGATTCATAGGTTAGCTGCCTTGTAATAGAACTTATGGTTGAGAGAAAAATCAAATATTAGATCACATAAATTCGACGAATGAGGTGGGCTCATTAACAATTCCAATTCACGGATGAAAAAATGGCAAAAAAAAAATCCTTTCTTCCTCTTCTATATCTTACATCTATAGTATTTTTACCCTGGTGGATCTCTCTCTCATTTAATAAAAGTCTTGAATCTTGGGTTACTAATTGGTGGAATACTAGGCAATCTGAAACTTTTTTGACTGACATTCAAGAAAAGAGTATTCTAGAAAAATTCATAGAATTAGAAGAACTCTTACTCTTGGAAGAAATGATAAAAGAAGACCCGGAAAGAGATCTACAAACGCTTCGTATCGGGATCCACAAAGAAACGATCCAATTGATCAAGATGCACAATGAGGATCAGATCCATACGATTTTTCACTTATCGACAAATATAATCTGTTTCATTATTTTCAGTGGTTATTCTATTCTGGGTAATGAAGAACTTGTTATTCTTAACTCTTGGGTTCAAGAATTCCTATATAACTTAAGTGACACAATAAAAGCTTTTTCTATTCTTTTATTAACTGATTTATGTATCGGATTCCATTCACCCCATGGTTGGGAACTTATGATTGGCTATGTCTACAAAGATTTTGGATTTGCTCATAACGACCAAATTATATCTGGTCTTGTTTCCACTTTTCCAGTCATTCTAGATACAATTTTAAAATATTGGATCTTTCGTTATTTAAATCGTGTATCTCCATCACTTGTAGTGATTTATCATTCAATGAATGACTGATCCAACTAGAATATGTTACATAAGCAAAACATTTAAAGACGTACTTACTCTTTCTACCGAGACGAGGATTTCTCCTATTCTACCGAGACGAGGATTTCTCCTATTCCTATATTCCAGTAAAATTATTTCAGTAAATGGCAGAATTGTGGATAGGGACTATACAAGCGACCTACCTAATTTTATTGTAGAAATTTTCGGGATCAATGATTGGACCATGCAAATTAAAAATACCTTTTCTTGGATAAAGAAAGAGATTACTCGATCTATTTCCGTATCGCTGACGATATATATCATAACTCGGACATCCATTTCAAATGCATATCCCATTTTTGCACAGCAGGGTTATGAAAATCCACGAGAAGCGACCGGGCGTATTGTATGTGCCAATTGCCATTTAGCCAATAAGCCCGTGGAAGTTGAGGTTCCACAAGCGGTACTTCCTGATACTGTATTTGAAGCAGTTGTTCGAATTCCTTATGATATGCAAGTAAAACAAGTTCTTGCTAATGGTAAAAAGGGGGGTTTGAATGTGGGGGCTGTTCTTATTTTACCCGAGGGGTTTGAATTAGCCCCCCCCGATCGTATTTCGCCCGAGATGAAAGAAAAGATAGGCAATCCGTCTTTTCAGAACTATCGCC